AGACTTTAGACTGATGTTTCATTATTTCAGTGTAATTCTCAATCTAACAAAAATGGAATCACGCTCTGTAGGATTTGAACCTACGACATCGGGTTTTGGAGACCCGCGTTCTACCGAACTGAACTAAGAGCGCTTTATTTTCATAAATTATTTTATAGGATCCCAATACATGTTGCATGCATATATTATATCAATATATTAATCAATATATATATTGATTAATATATTGATTTTCTGTATGTCCAATTTGAGTTCGTCTTCAATTGGTCCCGTGTTATTGCTCATATGATAAGTAATAGTTAGGGATAGGGATGACAGGATTTGAACCCGTGACATTTTGTACCCAAAACAAACGCGCTACCAAGCTGCGCTACATCCCTTTCCATCGGTTTCCAGTGTCATTGTAAAGAATCTTTGTCTTGTTTTCCACATTTTTTCTGTGTTGAAATATATATATTATCCTCCCATTTTTTTCTTTTTTTTTTTAGTTTCCTATACGATAATAATAGTATAGAGTATGAAAAAGAAAAAAAATATTCTAAAAATAAATAATATTCTATAGAATAAGAATAAAGAATATTTAATTAAAAAAATAGATATATAGAGTATAGAGTATAATATTAATAATAATATATATTAAATAGAATCCAAATATCAAAAATATTTATTAAAAATATTCCAAATAGAAAATAGAATAATTAAAAAAAATATTCGTTTAATAAAAAAAATTCGTAATTAATATAATTAAATATTTTTTATTAAAAATATAATAAATAATATTAATAATACATAATAGAATCAAAAAAAACTTAAAAAAGGAGTATTTGAAATGCGAGATCTAAAAACATATCTTTCCGTGGCACCAGTAGTAAGTACCCTATGGTTCGGGGTTTTGGCGGGTCTCTTGATAGAGATCAATCGTTTTTTCCCGGATGCATTGATATTCCCCTTTTTTTCATTCTAGTTATTGGCACGGGAGGGGGTGAAGAAGATTATAGATCCGATTAAATATCTGTAATTAATCCCCTCTTCTTTATTCTTACTTTCTTTTTTTTTTTTAGAATTCAAAATAAGTTAGAAAAGATAAAGAATAAAGGTGGATTCGGCCTCAGTGAAACTCGGAATCTGATCTGGTCCAGGCTTCAATGGAATTGAATTAATAATTCAATTCCATTTTTTTTTTAATAATAGAGTGAGACCAGAAATCGAAATGGAATGGCTAGGGCGGAGGCAACAATATCATACAAGATACTAAAATCAAAACTAAATACTGTACTGCAATTCGAAAAGAAATATAGTTCGAAATCTTTGTATTACTTAATTTTTACTGTACTATATAAATTAATTGGAACGAACTATTTCATAATTTTATTTCGAATTATTAACTTCTTTTTTTTTTTCGTTCCTTTCTTTTTTTTCTTCGCTTCGAATCCGAAAATAGAAGAGTTAAGTTAATTAAAAACCCAAAGGAGGTTCATGGCCAAGGGTAAAGATATCCGAGTAACTATTATTTTGGAATGTACCAGTTGTGATCAAAAGAGTGTTAATAAGAAATCAACGGGTATTTCTAGATATATTACTCAAAAGAATCGACACAATACGCCTAGTCGATTGGAATTGAGAAAATTCTGTCCCTGTTGTTGCAAACATATGATTCACGCAGAAATAAAGAAATAGAAAAAATGGATCACTTGTGTGTTACCCTTCCAACTAAGGAACATAACATGTAAAATGATCTATTTTTCATATATATAAATTATATATTATATATATATATAAATTATATAATTATATTCTGTACATGTATCATTATATAACATATATTTCATTATATAATAACAAAAAAAAAGTAAGAATAGAAAAAAAATAAATCCTTTCTTGTAAGATGTAAGAAATGTGATTTTTGGAATAGGAATAAACAAACCATGGATAAATCTAAGCGACTCTTTCTTAAATCCAAGCGATCTTTTCGTAGGCGTTTGCCCCCCATCCAATCGGGGGACCGAATTGATTATAAAAACATGGGTTTAATTAGTCGATTTATTAGTGAACAAGGAAAAATATTATCTAGACGCGTGAATAGATTGACCTTAAAACAACAACGATTAATTACTATTGCTATAAAACAAGCTCGTATTTTATCTTCGTTACCTTTTCTTAATAATGAAAAACAATTTGAAAAAAGCGCTACTACTACTGGTTTAAAAAAAAAAAAAAAATAGAGTTATTCTTCAATTGAATTAAATGAATTCAAATTGGAATCTAAACTTAAATCAAACATGGATCGATGTTTTGTTCGAAAACTACAACAATTCAATTTGGGTTGTTATGTTCTAAGAAAAAGGATAATCGGTGAAGAAGAATGAATAAATCTTTTTTTTATTGAGCATAGTTATTTATTTTGATAACTTTATCATATGAATTCGATTTTATCATACAAATTTCTATTCTATACCTTCCCGGAGTTCAGTCTCCGGGGAATTTTTGTTTTTATGATCTCGTTGGCAATCATAAAAAGACAATTTTCTTTTAATATAGCTATTTGTGCAACTATTTTACGATTAAGAAGCAATTGCCTCCTGTATAGATTATATATTATATTTTTATAAATATAGTATCCCTTTTCATTATCGCGAATTACTGCATTTATTCGACTAATCCATAAACCGCGAAAATCTCTTTTTTTCCTATCTCTATCCCGATGAGCCGAAACTAAAGCTTTAATTTTCTGTTGAGTAATAGCTCGAGTAAGTCTTGAATGAGCCCCGTGAAAGCTTGATGTAAATAAACGAATTTTTGTCCTCCGTTTCCGAGCTATATATCCTCGTTTAATTCTGGTCATTGAATGAATAAATGAGACTTTGGTGAATAACTATTTGATTTTTTTCTTTCAGTTATTCTTTTCTTCTTCCTAGTCTATTAATAACAGAAATAGATTCTTCCAATGTATAAAAAAAAAATTCCAATGGCTCTTGCTACTATAACCTTCCCAACCACGATTTTTTTCTTTTTCTAAGTATTTAACCCTGAAATAATAAATTGTATTGATATTAGGTATCAAAAAACATAGTAAATTAAATAGGACATAGATAAAAAAATGGTGGGTTCCATCGTTTCTATGATTCTTTTTTAAACGGCTAGGCCCTCTCTATACACCGGAGCCCCTTCTTTCATTTAATCTTGATTTAATCAATGTTATTGTTAACTTGTACAGTTCACACTCTTTGGCTCTACCCATGAAATATCTAGTAAATAGGTTTTTCACAACGAAATCTAGTTATACAGTAACGGTATTTAAGTATGAAAATTAGCTGGGTAGCTGACCCTCTTATTCCGTTCTTGCAAAAGAAATTAAGGACATAATTTTTCTTTAATTTAAAGAAATAGTATTTTATCCGCTTAATAGGTAACCATTTGTTACCAATGGGTTTATTACCAATGGGAAAGTCTTTCTCATCTTAAATTGCAAATTTAGGTGATGGGGTTTACACCAATCAAAATCATAAATTTGATACATGATAGAAGAGTGTATATATTATTAATCGATTTTTTTTAGTTAAGGTAGTGTGAATGGAGTTCTTCCATTCACACTATCTTAACCGATTGACAATACTGAAAAAATGGGTTTCCTTTTTTTTTTCTTACTATATTATCTGAACGAGTCGCACATACACCCTGGTACACGTTCCTCGGCGCTGAGGGCATCCTCGAAGAGCGGGGGATTTCGTGACGTTTCGAATTGGCTGTCTTGTGTTTCTAATAAGTTGTTTCATAGTTGGCATGGTAGGTCGTATGTATATATATATAATGAGCCGGTTTAGATCAATCCTAACCCGATGATTCGGAATTACTTCTATTCTATTAATAGATTAATTAATAGAAATATTATATTAAAGTAATAAGATTAAGAAGATAAAATGAAATTTAAAATCCTGTATTTTTTTTTTGAGAAGAATCCTTGCCACTCATTTTTTATTCAACTGTTACAAGATCAACAATTCCGTGAGCTTGGGCTTCTTCTGCTGACATAAAAACATCCCTTTCCATGTCTTCGGATACAACCCAGAAAGGTTTGCCCGTTCTTTGTACATAAATCCCTGTGATAGTTTCACGCAGTTTCAATATTTCTGCCGCTTCCATGATAAATTCTCCCGTTTGTGCCTCATAAAAAGAACTTGCGGGTTGGTGGATCATTACCCTGATTATATAACTTAATCAGTGTTTCCCTTATTTTGATAAAGATTTCCCCTATATTGGTAAAGATTTTCGTTATTCCCAAAACTTGGGGAAAAGCGATAAGGGATAAATACAAATAAGAAAATAAATGAGCAAAGATAAGATTCAATAACCGTACAAGCATTTTCTGCGTATTGATGCATACGGCTTTTCCACGTATGCAATTCATTTTTTTTCCTCTATGGATAGAGTATTTTCTTCTATGAATTTTTTTCTCCGTTTATGAATTGATTTTTTTTCTTTCATCGAAGAAAAAAGAAGTACAAAATCTACTGGGTCTTTTGGATCCAGATCCTTAAATGAGAAAAAATACAATAACCAACTTTCTTTTTTTTTTTTGAGTATTTTAAAAATACTATGATGGTTCCGTTGTTTTCTTATTTCATCTTGTTTGTTATTCAGCAATCCGAAAGTTTCTTTTTTTTATCATATGTTATTTTTTCTTCTAATTAAAATAAAAATATTGTTAGACATAAATATTGTTAAAAGCTTTCCGGTATGAAAACTAAAAACAAAAAAGTCTGTGACACTAAAACTAAACTAGGGTCTTGATAGATCAGATAAAATCGTAAATACCCTCTCTTTCATACTACTCTTTCGATATAGAATCGAATGGTTTGAAAAACAAAAATTTGCATATCGAATTCGAGGTACCATGCTATTATTACTTAAATGTTTTTATGGCGAAGGTATAGTCTTTTTATATATTTATATTTTCTCAAATAAAAGAATCATTGGCGCCAAGCGTGAGGGAATGCTATACG